GTATGCTTACTATGCCCAAAGGGGCAACATGGGTTAGTTTATAGAATATGTATATCTTATCCCATCTGCCCGGGGATTTTGGTAGATGCAGTAGTGGAAAGTGACAAAGGGTTAGAATGGATCTCATATCGACGATCGTACCTTTACCGATACCGAATCAATCACTATTTGTCTTTCTTTTTTTTTAGCATTAAAAAAAATATAAAAATCATCTTTATCCCTATATATCTAGTTCAATATAGAATAATAATATAAATAATATATTAATATGTATATAGATATACATGATAAAAAAACAAATATATAGGAAGATATACGTCCTCCTCCTAGACATCTCATTCCCTCTCCTACAAAAAGACCTAAAATCCCTACTCCATTTGGGATTCCATCAATTGCCCATTGATCAAATGAATTACTTTTTTCAGCTAATCTTCGTAGACCTCTAGTTAAGATTATGTCATAATATATATCTATATAAGCTCGATGATATGACCAATTATATATCAGATTAATCGATTGGTCTGAGATAATCCTAATTGTTTTATGATGTACATTTTGTGATAAGATGTTAATAGGTTTAGATAGAACATAGGCCATCAATATACCGGGAAATACTATACCAACTGAGGGGATTGCATCTGTGAAAGATTCAAACAAATTTTTTGGATGGTTCTCATCGAAATGGTTCATTGATGAACTCAACCATTGAAATAATATACAATAATTCATTTGGCCTCGGAAAAAAGGAACTCCTATCAATCCAACAAACAGAGTCAATATGCCCAATATAACTAAAGGCAATAGCATTGTGTTGCCCGATTCTTTCGGATATCCAAAATATCCTTTATGTACGAAAGAATAAGTAGCAACAAAACCTCTATTCTTTTTATTTTTTGAAAATCCTTCGATCTTATTCAAAATTTGGAATGCTTCTTTGGAGAAGGAAGTATTACTATTACTTCCTGTAATTTGATTTGAGAGAGAATTCACTCTCGTTTTAGTTTTACTTAATGTCCTGGATTCCTCCTCTCCCCACATACAAGTCGAATATAATGTAATATGGTTGTTATATAAATTAACAAAATTTATACGAAAGTCCCCTTCAAAAGTAAGTAAATACATACGAAACATATAAAAGGCAGTTAATCCTGCTGTGAACCAAGTTATCCCTCCTAAAATGGGGGAATATAACTTACTATCACTAAGAATTTGGTCTTTGGACCAAAAACAAGCAAAAGGCGGAATACCAGAAAGAGAAAGTGTCCCTAAAAGAAATGTAATTCCTGTAATTGGCATATATTTCCTCAAACCACCCATAAAAGCCATATTCTGACTTTTACCAGGACAATATCCAACAATGGGTTCCATGGAATGGATAACTGATCCAGATCCTAGGAACAATAATGCCTTGGAATAAGCATGTGTAATCAAATGGAACAGAGCGGTTCGATAGGAACCTATACCTAGAGCTAACATCATATAACCTAATTGAGACATAGTGGAATAAGCCAAGCCTCTTTTAAGATCTTTTTGAGCGAGAGCCATAGTAGCTCCCAATAGAGCTGTTATTCCACCTATCCAAGAGATAAGACTCATTATTAAAGGTAAAGCTCTGAAAAGAGGAAACAATCGAGTTACAAGAAAAATTCCTGCTGCTACCATAGTAGCGGCATGTATAAGAGCTGAAATAGGAGTAGGTCCTTCCATAGCATCAGGTAACCATACATGAAGTGGAAATTGTGCAGATTTGGCTACTGGACCTGAAAATAAGAGAAAAGTACACGAAGTAACAAAGAATGAACTAACCCCATCAACGGCAATCAATTCGTTTAATTTTTCGGACAAATATTTAAATTCGAAACTACCCGTGACCCAATAGAAACCTAAGATTCCTAATAAGAGTCCAAAATCTCCCACACGATTAGTTATAAATGCTTTTTGACAAGCATTAGCCGCACTGGGTCGTGTAAACCAGAAACCTATCAATAAATAGGAACATATTCCCACTAATTCCCAAAATATATATATTTGTAGTAAATTAGGACTAATAACTAGTCCTAGCATAGAAGCATTGAAAAAGTTGAGATAAGCAAAAAACCTAACATACGTTTTATCATGAGACATATAGTTATCACTGTAGATCATAACCATGGTTCCAACTGTTGTAACTAAAACTAACATAATGGAAGTAAGTGGATCAATCAAATAGCCCAACTCTAACGAAAACTTATTGTTGATGATCCAGGACCAGAAATATCGATGGATAGGACCACCGGTAATTTGTTGTAAGAATAGATTGAAAGAAATAAACATAGCTACACTTAGCATAAAAATGCTAATAAGAGCCCATGTACGACGAAGGCTCTTAGTTGCCCCAGGAAAAAATAAGGATCCTAATCCGATTGGTACAGAAACTGAAAGCGGAAAGAAAGGCACGATCCGAGCATATTTATATAGAAATTCCATAGGAAGATCGAATCATTATTTGAAATGTTTTTCTATTGAACATTCTTGGTTTCCAATCCACTAGATCCGGAAGAAAATGACAAAAAAAGAATAGGTCGCATTCTAAGAAGAATGATAGAATATGGGATGGGATCCCATCAATTTAATATTCCATTGACCTTTTTTCATCCTTTTTTATGCAAATACCAGATTTAAACCGATCAATACTTAATACTCATCAAATAAGATGAGTAATGAAGGAACTCTAGTACCTAATTTTCAGTCTAGGTACTCAAATATAGATATAAAGATAGCTGTCTACACACACAAATTGTATATGAATGATTTAATATAATTTGAATTTAGTTTAATTAGCCAAAGATACAGTATTTATAATACTTCTTATACTGTAAATGAATAGTAGTAGTTATAATCGAGCTTAACAAGAAAGAATTAAACCAATCGGGGAGACAACCAAAAGTGAACAAATCCGAATTGATCGAAGTAACTATAACTAGTTATTTTCTTTTTTTTTTATATCCGTTACTTCGCATAATAATTAGGACCAGATGGTCAAATTAAAAAATTGATTCAGCAATTCGTATTTGATTTGTAATAGATGACACCCATTTTGACAAATGGGTGGGGTGGGAACGGATTAACCAAAAGAAGGTGAGTCATTACTTATTTCAATTGAAAAGAATTGAGGGAGTTAAATCTTAAATCTTTATTAAAAATTAAAGTTTATTTTATTCATAAAAAACTATACAGTATTGATAATTGATAAGTACATACATGTCCTTCACATCGAACTAGATAAATGAATTAAAACTATTATTCATTATGGCAGTTCCAAAGAAGCGTACCTCTAAATCTAAAAAAAAAATTCGCAGCAATGTTTGGAAGGGAAAAGCATATCGGGCCGCAGCAAAAGCTTTTTCTAATTTCTATGGCTCACCCAAATAAAAAAAATATAGATCCTGGAGGATGATGCGTAACACCACCAAATAGACTACACCGATGTTGAAGAACAGATATGGGAACCATTTTTTATCTTCTAGGTAGAAGATACTTGGAAAGGTGGTCGGGGAAAAGGGACACGGTCATAAATTAGTTCCACTACAGCCGTTCTCCTTTCCCATTGGAAAAAGATGCAAAATGCATCATTCTTTTTAATTTAAGAATCCCGGATAAACTCCAGCATTACATGTTGCTGATAATTATATTTAATTTAATTCTATCTATGCCAAAAAGATACTCAATAAAAACATGATAACCATATTAACTATGCAATTAATCATCAGTTATTTAATAATAGAATCGCTTGTTTCTTTCGGTCTGATAAATGGGTCATCGGACCGATGCTCTAATGATGATAAATCGTTTGTAGTTTTTAGTTACAAATTTAACTATTTATCCTTTTTTTCTTCCTAATTTTTAATTTCGTTCTTTATCCTTTCCCTTATGGTCAGATAGGAAGGAGTGCTCACTCAATTTTTTAAGATTACTCACAGCTATATTCTTTGTATATCTACTGGGACCATTTTGGGAAACATAGGGACATAATAGCATTAGTTCACCTGTTAGATTCTTGCGATCTTCTAAATAAAATTATGGGAATGTCTACCTTCCTATTCACATCGCAATATCTAAGGTCTAATTGATCAGACAGTTGATAAAAGAATAATAGGAAAGATATAGGAAAGATATCTAATTAAATTCATCCTAGTTTCTTTGTTTTATCTATGCAAATTGATGTTATTTTCCGACCGAATCATTACAATGGGAAAGTAATAATACAAAACCCTTCTCCTTTCTCGTTGTTACATGTTGTTGTTCTGATTCCATTGAAATCCTTTTTTTTTTAGTTATTCTATTTGTTCAATGGCAGAACTATTAATATTAAATCCATTCGTTCTTGTATGCTCGTTCGTTTCGGAGCAACAGGATTTGAACCCGCGACCTCCATCACCCCAAGATGGCACGCTACCAAACTGCGTTATGCTCCGTTATAACGACCAACATCACATATTAAATGTGATATCCAAACTGACATTCAGACATTGCTGATACCAATTACTCTTTTATACTACCAATTACTCTTATCTACATATTCCCATTGACAATCTCGGAAAAATAGTATAATCTACTGACTAGACAATATCAAGCCGCCATGGTGAAATTGGTAGACACGCTGCTCTTAGGAAGCAGTGCTAGAGCATCTCGGTTCGAATCCGAGTGGTGGCATTCTTGGAAATAAGATACCATGGATTCAATACAGAATCCTATACTATAATTATAGGATTACCTAATTATAGGTATAATTACTACCACTGTTCGATCTATGTCGATATGATTGATGAAATATTAATCAATTTTATCTTCTTAGCACAAAATCAAATGAAAAAATGGATTTATCATGATATTAATCACTCTAGAACATATATCAGCTCATGTCTCTTTTTCTCTGACTTTTGTTCTAACTCTCATTTATTGGGGAACCTTAGTTTATCAAATTGAAGAACTAAGTAGTTCGGGAAGAAAGGGCATGATAGTTACGTTTATTTGTATAACGGGAGTATTAGTTACTCGTTCGTTCTATTCGGGACATTTACCGTTAAGTAATTTGTATGAGTCATTCATGTTCCTTTCATGGAGTTCCTGCATTATTCATATAATTATAGTAGTACGGGGCCAGGATACTTGGTGGTTAGGTGCAATCACCGCGCCAAGTGCTATGTTAACTCATGGTTTTGCTACTTTAGGTCTTCCGGATAAAATGCAACAATCTGCAATGTTAGTACCCGCTTTACAATCTCATTGGTTAATGATGCATGTAAGTATGATATTGCTCAGCTATGCAACTCTCTTATGTGGATCCCTAGCATCAATAGCTTTTTTGGTGATTACGTCTCGAATAAATCGAGAGATTCTTCTTAGTGCGGATAATTCCTTTTTACGATTCTTCCCTCCCAATCTAAATTGGTATTTATACGACCAAGAAAAAAAGTATTTTAAATCTACTTTTTGCTTTCCATTTACGAATTATCGTAAATGGAAATTGACTATCCAATTAGATAATTGGAGTTATCGTGCCATTGGTCTAGGATTTTCTCTTTTAACTATAGGTATTCTTTCTGGGGCAGTATGGGCCAATGAAGCATGGGGATCTTATTGGAGCTGGGATCCAAAAGAGACTTGGGCATTAATTACGTGGACCATATTTGCAATTTATCTACATACTAGAATCAACAGGGGTTGGCAAGGTGAGAAACCGGCAATTGTGGCTTCTATAGGATTTTTTGTAGTCTGGAGCTGCTATTTGGGGGTTGATCTATTAGGAATAGGTTTACATAGCTATGGATGGTTGATTTAGCATAGAACAATAAATGAGATGAATTCGCGTCGGATAGATTCGATACAGTCATTCCATGTTATTGAGAAGTGAGATAATAGGTGGCTCGTCCAAGTTATTTCAAAGGGTGAATAGAAAATCGTAGAAAATCACTACTTGAAATAACTCGAACTAGAGAGCAATTCTCTCTATTAATTCTATTAATAATTTCATAAAGAGAAGAGGAAAATTAGGCCTATTAGATAGCTCTGGAAGGTAAAAAAAATTTACGATTCATAGGAAGATTGAGAGAAAATAGCTTCTACCTTATAATGGTATAGAAATAGAACTAGATCGGGGTAAAGACCAATACCTATGATTGGTAGAAAGAGACAGATCATAATAAAAATTTCGCGTGATCCTGAATCCTTAAAATAAGGATTCGGGACATTCAAAACCTTATATCCGTAGAATATTCTACGTAACATAGATAATAAATAGATAGGAGTTAATATGATTCCAATTGCTGCTATTACAGTAATAAGGATTCGAAAGGTTGAAGAATATTTATTACTAGTAATTATTCCCAATAATATAATAGATTCTGCTACAAAACCACTCATTCCTGGCAATGCAAAAGAAGCCATTGAAAAGCTACTGAACATAGTAAAGATTTTAGGTATTGGTATAGCGATTCCTCCCATTTCGTCAAGGAAAAGAGTACGTATCCTATCGTAACTTGTTCCTGCCAAGAAAAAAAGTGCAGCACCAATTAATCCATGAGAAATCATTTGCAAAATGGCTCCATTAAGACCTGTATCTGTCATGGAACCAATTCCTATAACTACAAAACCCATATGAGATATTGATGAATAAGCTATCCTCCTTTTCAAATTGCGTTGACCCATAGAAGTTAAAGCTGCATAGATAATTTGCACCGCTCCTATTATTATCAACCATGGTGAAAACAGAGAATGAGCATTAGGTAGCAATTCCATATTGATTCGTATCAGCCCATATCCTCCCATTTTCAATAGAACTCCGGCCAAAAGCATACATGTACTATAATGTGCTTCCCCATGAGTATCTGGTAACCAGGTATGTAAAGGGAAGATTGGTAATTTTATTGCATAAGCGATCAAAAACCCTAAATAGAATACTATTTCGAGTGTTATCGGATAACATTTTTTAGCTAATATGTCGAAATCAAATGTTGGTCCATGAGATCCATAAAGACCCATACTTAAAGCTCCCATTAAGATAAAAATGGAACCACCCGCAGTATACAAAAGAAATTTTGTGGCCGAATATAGACGTCTTTTCCCCCCCCACATGGATAAAAGTAGGTAAACGGGAATTAGTTCCAACTCCCACATGAGAAAGAAAAGTAGAATATCTCGAGAAGCAAATAATCCTAATTGGCCACTGTACATTACCAACATTAAGAAATGCAACAATCGCGGATTTCGAGTAACTGGCCAAGCAGCTAAAGTAGCTAAAGTAGTTACAAATCCTGTCAATGAAATAAGTCCAATGGAAAATCCGTCAATTCCCAGTTTCCAATGAAACTGAATAAGATCTATCCAGTTATAATCCTCTTCCAATTGGATTGATGAATTATCAAAATGATAATAATAACGGAATGTATAGGCCATTAAAAGGAGATCTAATAAGCAAATACCTAAAGTATACCATCGAATCATCTTATTCCCTCTATGGGGAAATATTGGAATTAATAACCCCGCAGATATGGGAAAAATAACAATTATTGTTAACCAAGGTAAATTGTTCATAATGGAAAGAGAAGAGACTTTCGATATCAAAACCCATGCTTGAGCTCTTGGGTCGAGTATGGGTTTTGATCAGTGAAAGAGAAAAAGCAGAATGAAAAATATGTATGGGATGGATCTAACTATTTTTTATTTTGAGTCAGTGGTCAGTAAGCTAAACCCATACTGCGAGTTGTTTCATGCCATAAATAAACACGTACACTTAAAAAATCCGTTGGACAAGCGGATTCACACCTCTTACAACCTGCGCAGTCTTCTGTTCTTGGAGCAGAAGCAATTTGCTTAGCTTTACATCCTTCCCAAGGTATCATTTCTAATACATCTGTCGGACACGCTCGTACACACTGGGTACAACCAATACATGTATCATAAATTTTGACTGAATGTGCCATTGGATCTAAGAATTCCATTAGTTAGTATTAAAAAGTTTTTAATTTGAGAAAATATTCTAATATATGGACAATAACGATATATGATGAATATAAAGCAAATCAATAATTGTATTATCAGTGATATAATGGATAGATTCGGATTCTATCTGTTAAGAAACAGATTTGTCTAACTTTCATCTCTCCAGATTTCACCAAATCTGGTCTAATTGTGTTAGACAGATCATTTGGATAATTAGTTAAATATGAATAATGTTCTTGATTGATCGCAATACGCTCTTTATCTATTTAGAAAATAAAAAAAAAGATAGAGCGAGAGATCTATCTTTTAGAGATACAGACTATCTATTTAGAATAGGACTAGATATACAGATTAATAATATGTAGATATTACCATTTTGACAAATTAAATTGATCGATACGAGTTGATTTTCTGTTACGATATATTGCCAGAATAATAGCTAATCCAATAGCTGCTTCAGCAGCTGCAATAGCTGTAACAAAAATCGAGAAGATGTCCCCCTTTACTTGCCTACTATCAAAAGAATCTGAGAATGTTACTAGATTTAAATTAACCGCATTCAGTATTAGCTCAAGACACATAAGTGCTCTAACCATGTTCCGACTTGTTACTAGTCCATAAATACCGATAGATAATAAATAAGCACCTAAAATAAGTGCATGTTCGAGCATAATAGAGGAACTCCTCATACCTCAACAACTTCTTCAGATACAAACAAAAGTTCTATTAAGTTTATTATTTTCCATTATCTAAGGAATAAAATGATTCCTCTGCAATCTAAAAGATAAAATTTTAATTTGCAACTTTTCAAACTGTTTCTTCTCGGCGAGCTATAGTAATCGCTCCTATGAGAGCAACTAGAAGAATTATAGAAATGAGTTCGAATGGAAGGAAAAAATCAGTGGATAAATGAGTTCCAATACGTTGAATATTGCTTGTTAGATCTCGTTCAACAATTTGATCTGATTTTTGAGTCAGAGATATTCCGAACCATGATGTGTTCAGGATAATAGTAATTAATGAACAAAAAAGGCTTGTACAAACTATTGAAGCGATGCTATCTCCGACGGTCCAGGGGGAATCAGAATTAGGATATTTCGGGTTATTCATCAACATCACGGCGAATATGATCAAAATATTAACAGCTCCTATGTAGATCAGGATTTGTGCAACAGCTACAAAATCCGCGTTCAATAGAATATAGAATAGGGATATACAAATAAGAACTAGCCCCAATGAAAGAGCGGAGTAAATTATATTAGTAAATAATACTACTCCTAGACCTCCTAATATTAGACTTAGCGTTATAGGAGCCAAAAGAATATCATATATCTGCTCAGGTTGATTCATTATGTGCACGATAAGTTCCAATATTATTATATTCTTCTATCCCATTCACTAAAAAAAGGGGATCTCATTTACCTATTTGCCATACTGGCAAATACTGTGTACTTCAAATATTTCATTCAATATGGGGACTGATTCATAAATCTAATCTATCGGTCAATAATAGTAATCTATCGGTCAATAATAGATTTCGACCAATCTATATGTGACATTCTTAATGGAATATCAACAATATTATGAATTCCTGGTTCATATGGATCAAAAGTAATTTATCAGTCCTTTTTGATCGGAACTCGAATTAATTGCTCGAATGATTGAATCATAATATTTGCCCATAGTTTATTAATACATATTAAGTTATGTTAATATGTTGAACTCGGAATTGTTCGAATTGTTAAATCTTCAATTACCGATATGGGTAAACGTCCTAAAGCAATATGATCATAATTTAATTCATGACGATCATAGGCCGAAAGTTCATATTCTTCGGTCATCGCCAGACAATTTGTGGGACAATATTCGACACAATTCCCACAAAAGATACAAATTCCAAAATCAATGCTATAATTTTCCAATCGTTTTTTACCAATATCCGTTCCGACTTTCCAATCCACAACAGGTAGATTGATCGGGCATACACGCACACATACTTCACAAGCAATACATTTATCAAATTCAAAGTGGATCCGTCCACGGAATCGTTCTGATGGGATCAATTTTTCATAGGGATATTGAATAGTAATAGGTAAACGATTCATGTGATATAACGTAACCATAAAACCTTGACCAATATATCTCGCAGCCTGGATTGCTTGTTCACTATAATTCATAAACCCAGTCACCGTGGAGAACATGTAGCAAATCTCCTTAAATATTAATTTCATAGAGAATTCTTTCTCTTCATAGATTTGATCTATCTATCAAATTTGAATTCATAGATTTGATCTATCTAATAAATTTGGATGTATTACAGAATGCACAACCTCTTCACGAAGAAGAAGATAGAGTTGGTCACAATAGAATAAGTTGGAAAGAAGCTGTGAGTAATAGATTACCCAAAGCAATAGGTAGAAGGAATTTCCAACCAAGATCCAATAATTGGTCCATTCTTATCCTAGGCAAGGTCCACCTTGCCGTGATAGAAATAAATAAGAACAGATAAGCTTTAGTTAATAGAATTAGGATCCCGATCGTGATATTAACGACCTCGCTAATTCCAGAAATTGAATCCCATTCAAAATGTTCCAGAATGGGTATGAATGGAATTGATAAGTTCCATCCGCCCAAGTAAAGAACTGTTACAAAGAATGAAGAAGCTAATAGATTTAGGTAAGAAGCGACGTAGAATAAACCAAATTTGATACCCGAATATTCAGTTTGATAACCCGCTACCAATTCTTCTTCCGCTTCTGGTAGATCAAAGGGCAATCTCTCACATTCTGCTAGAGACGAGATGAAAAAAGCTATAAACCCTATAGGTTGACGCCACAAATTCCATCCTAAAAAACCATATCTGCACTGTGCTTCAACTATATCAATTGTACTTGAACTGTTGGATAATTATAGTCGATAGAACATCAATGTTCTTATCTCTATTCCAAAACCGTACGTGAAACTTTCGCTTCATACGGCTTCTCAATGGCCGTTGAAAAATAAAAAATGCAATAACCAAAAGAAAACAAGCACCAATTTATTATATATTATATTAGATAAATTGGACCAATGAGATTCTGTCTGCTACAATAATATAAGCTTTTGAATCTATCTCAACCTTCACTATTTTTTTTTGTGGGAGAGAGGAAAACTGTGTAAAGGATTACTTCGTTCTGGATAGCCATTCTTTTTAGAGTAGATAGAAACATATTTTAGATCGGGGTTATGGGGAAGTACTACTTGATCATCCCTACCAATGCCAAGTCCTTATTGTCATCCCATTTATATTGAAACATCTCTGGTCTGGAAATAATTTATCTTTTTCTTTCACTAATCTTTTTATATCTTGGTGTTTCTCACCACCTACCTTTGCTTAATTTTCGGTATGTATGATAGTAACTTCATACTTTTTCGCCTCCCCGCTGTTGGGCCCCAACGACTAATATATGAACTGGGCAGTTTTCACTGATTGTGCATGCTTTCACTCTTGTACATGGGGGATGGGGCTCAATCATCTTACTGCAGATTTGCAAACTGTTTGATATCACCCATATGACTATCTAGTTTTTCGATCGGAATGAAGAATCAATATTCATTCCATTCACTTCTTTTTTCCTGTTTTATCCTAAAAAGAGGGGAAAATCAATCTCATATTCCAACGGATCACACGTAGAGATATAGATAACACAGATAAAGCTAAAGGAATTTCATAGCTAATAGATTGAGCAGCAGCTCGGAGACCACCTGAAAAAGAATATTTATTATTTGATCCATATCCTGTTATAAGAAGTCCAAGGGGAGCAATACTTGAAATGGCAATCCAAAAAAAAACACCTATACTAAGATCAAGTAGAACAATGTGGCGGCCAAAGGGAATTACTAAATAACCTAAAAAAATAGGTATGACCACTATCGCTGGTCCAATACTAAATAACCAAATATCTCCCCTAGATGGAAGAATATCTTCTTTCAGAAGTAGTTTGATCCCATCCGTCAAAGCTTGAATAATTCCCAAAGGACCAGCGTATTCAGGTCCAATACGCTGTTGTATTCCTGCAGATATTTTTCTTTCGAGCCATACAATAACTAATAATCCTGTCGTAATTCCCAATAAAAGAGTAATTATGTTAATTAATATCCATATAAGACTAGAGATTTCTTTTGGAAATCCCAATAAATTGATAGCTTGTTCTTCGATATCCGCTATATTAATCACCATTTTAACGATCAACCTCTCCCATAATGATATCTATACTACCCAAAATCGTCATGATATCGGCCAATTTCATCCTTTTAACCAGTTGAGGAAGAATCTGCAAATTAATAAGACCAGGTGATCTTATTTTCCATCTCCAGGGAAAAATATTATCATCTCCTATTAAAAAAATCCCTAATTCTCCTTTGGGAGCTTCTACTCTAACATAATGTTCTTGTTTTGATAACTCAAACGTAGGGGAAGGTTTTTTACTAATAAATCGAGATTCAAAATCGTTCCATTGCGAATCTTTTCCCTTATTTAGACGTCGGACCTCTAAATTCTCATAGGGCCCTCCCGGAATTACTTCTAGGGCCTGTCTAATTATTCTTATAGATTCTTTCATTTCCCCGATTCGAAGCAAATAACGAGCTAACGAATCTCCTTCTTTTTGCCATTGGATTTCCCAATCCAATTCATCATAACATTCATAATGATCCACTTTACGAAGATCCCATTGGATTCCGGAAGCTCGTAGCATGGGTCCTGATAAACTCCAATCTATTGCTTCTTCTCTACCAATAATGCCTACTCCCTCAACTCGTTTCAAAAAGATAGGATTGCGTGTAATAAGCCTTTCATATTCTGTCACTTTTGGGAAGAAGTAATAGCAAAAATCTAAGCATTTATCTATCCAACCGTAGGGTAAATCCACAGCTACTCCTCCAATGCGGAAATAATTATGCATCATTCGCATGCCCGTGGCAGCTTCAAATAAATCATATATCATTTCCCTCTCTCTTAAAATATAAAAGAAAGGAGTCTGCGCACCAATATCAGCCATGAAAGGTCCAAGCCATAACAAATGAGAAGCTACACGGCTCAACTCTAGCATAATAACTCTTATATAGCTAGCCCTTTTAGGTACTTGAATATTTTCCAATCTTTCTGGCGCATTAACCGTTATTGCCTCTGTGAACATAGTAGCTAAATAATCCCATCGTGTTACATAGGGTAGATATTGGACAATTGTTCGGTTCTCAGCAATTTTTTCCATTCCTCTATGTAAATAACCTAATATAGGTTCACAGTCAATAACATCTTCACCATCTAGAGTAACAATAAGTCGAAGAACACCATGCATTGATGGATGATGAGGACCCATACTTACCATCATGGGGTCTTTCTCCGTAGCAACCATAATCATAACTCTTCTCCGTTTATAAATCAATTAAGACAAAAGAACGACTCTCCGGAATTTAATAAACCATAATTGGATCTTAAAACTTCGTTCGAAATTAACGTGGCCCACGAATATCTAATTCACCAATTAAATTATTGTAACGAATTCTATCTATCTTGAACAGATAAATCAGAAGTTGCTTACGTTTACCCACAATTTTCCACAAACCTCTTTGGGACGAATAGTCTCTTTTGTGCAGGTCCAAATGCTCAGTAAGTTTTTTTACTCGACTGGTTAAATAACATACTTGAGATTCAACAGATCCTCTCTGTTCTTTAAGAACCAAAGAGGGATGAACGGACAAATTCTTTATCATAAAAAAATTTGACAAAGTCAAATACGATTTATTTTCTATTTTATTTTAATAGTAAGAAAAAAAATGAGATCCATTTCTTTTTGTTTATGGTCTATATAATTATGACTAATTCCGAAGGTTTGTTTCTACGGGAGATTAATTATTTGTCTCTTCCCGTAGAAACAGGATTACTTAAAGACGAGGAAAGAGGAACCTAAAGAGGAAAAGATAAACAGCGTTAACTTCGCACATATGGAATTTTTTATTCCATAATAATCTATAAACTGTAAAAAGCGATCCCAGCGGGAATATTCCAGCTTTTGAGAATTGGTATAGACATCGTAATACGAGATATGAGACGTAAACCTCGTTAGTAAAGTATCTAACTTTATTATCCAGGAGCTGGGAACTCTAAAGCAATAATTTATAAATCCCCTAAGAGTTTAGTTAGATATTCGACCAAAAGGAAGGGGCGCCGCCCTGAAGGAAGGGGCGCCGCCCTGATAGAGCTCATTTATGTATCCTTTGTATCCTTTACCTCATTAGGTACATTTCGCACCCTTATATTTAAGAAACTTTTGAGGTGAGTTAACAGATCTGGAAGAATCTCTCTTAAAAAACTTTGAGAGGTTTGATACAAACTATTTCGTACATGTTCCCAATGATCTATTTTTGGGTACATACGTACCCTCAACATAACAGATCGACTCCCATCATTTGTATTCCACCAATATCTATTCATGCAAATAAGATCCTCGAATCGATAACGAGGCCAAAGAAAACGTCTTATCTTTTCTCTTGTATCTATGCTAAGATGTTCGTCTTTTTCAATGAGTTCTTCGTCATTCTTTATGTCTTTACTATTTGACAATCCTGCACTTTCACCTAAAGTGCTTTCCAGATTCAAACGATTCAAAATTCGAAATTCTCTACGACGTCTTGGAATAAAAATATATTCGAAAATGAAGGAACTTGAAATTTTTTCATTTTCATCCTCCATAGTTTCTATTTTTCCGCGTCGGACAGATTCATCAAAAAGATTTACATCAATCCCTTTACTTTTTAATTTCAATAAAAAACTTGCAATTTTATATATAAAGAATCGGTCATTAAAGTACCCCGGTATAAGTGGCATAGACCGTCTTCTTGCATCCCACAAAATATTCTTAAATGTATTCTCGTTATCCTTGAAATAATTTCCCATATACATCATAAGCTCTAATAATTCTAAGTCAAGTTCTCCGTTATCCATATATGGCTTAGCTACTTGATATGCAAAGTTATCGTTGCCTAATTTCTTTGGGTCTAAGAAACGTGTCGCATTTCTGGCACTTTTAAACCAAGGATATATAAACAGGTTTCCCAGCTTGTACTTATTTCTCCAATTAAGTACATTTTTCGCCCTTTCTCGATTCGCCAATTTATTCGCTCTTCTTTTCTCTAGTCTTTGTTTTTCTATTTTTTCTCTTTCTTCTTCTCTCTGTCTTTTTATTTCTTCTTTTTCTTTCCTTCTCTTTTCTCTTTTTTCTTCTCTTAGCTTTTTTCTTTCTCCTTTTGTTAGTTTTTTTCTTTTTACTTTTTTTCCTTCTTCTTTTTTTTGTTCTTCATTATCCAATCCTTCTTTATTATCCAATCCTTCTTTATTATCCAATCCTTCTTTATTATCCAATCCTTCTTCATTATCCAATCCAAAATCCAATTTAAAATGAACTTCATCCCATCCCTTTTTGTCACCTTGTGCTTTTTTTTCAGCATCTAGTTTAAAAGTATTTTCTTTTTTGTCTACTCGAAATTTTTCGGGATGTTTTCTTTCTTTTTTGTCTTTGTGATAAAGATTCCTAAAGTCTTGAACTAGAAAGTCTCTATATTTTAGATTCTTTCTATTTTTGTCTCTTTTAACTCGTTCAGCTCGTCGAGCAGCCCGTTTTTTAGCTTGTTCAGCTTTTTTTTTTACTCTTTTATCCTTTCTTTCCTTCATTTTGTCCCTCATTTTTTTCTTTCTCTTATCCTTATCTTCTTTCCTGAATGCCTTTTTCAGTTTTTTTACTTCTTTTCGAGTAGTTGCCGCCTTCAGTTTTTGCATTCTTTTTGCTTTTTTCCGTTCTCTCTCTTTCTTTTTCTCTTCTTTTTCTTGCTTAATTCTCTGTTCTTCCTCCCGTTTTTTTTGTTTTTCTTCTTCGCTCTTTCTTTCCAGTTCCATAAGAAAAGCATCAACATCAAAGTCCTCTGGTATTTTAAACTCTTCAAAGTCATTCATATTAAGAAGACGCGTTCTAAATATGTCTGGAGGAAAAAGGTCACCAAGTTTTCTTGCTTTTTTTGCTTTTTTTCTAATTTCTGGGAAAAGCCAAAATTGAAATTTGTAATAGGGCTTCTTATGAGTTGTCAATTCATCGGAACTCTTTATAGTTTTCTCCTTTATAGCTTTCTCCTTTATAGTTTTCTCCTTCCTAATTTTCTCCTTCCTAATTTTCTCCTTCCTAATTTTCTCCTTCCTAATTTTCTCCTTCCTAATTTTCTCCTTCCTAGTTTTCTCCTTCCTAGTTTTAGAATAATCGGAATCGGAGTAATCGGAATCCTCTAAGTAATCGGAATCATCGGAATCATCGGAATCATCGGAATCATCGGAATCATCGGAATTCTCGGAGTAATCGGAATCCTTGGAGTAATCGGAATCCTTTTCGGTTCTTTGAAAATTGGTAATAGCTTGATTGTCCGGTTTTGGTATATAGTGTATAGGGGATCCGTGAGTATCCTCTTTCATATAATCGAGATAACTATATGCTAAAAGATTATATCTGTTACTTTTGATCTTTTTCTGGAGTCGTCCTATAAAAGACGCAAATTTAATGTCTCCCAAAAAAGATGCAAATTGACTCCATCCCAATCGGTTACCAATTACATTTATCCTTTTCTGGGGTCCTATTATGTACCCAGTACACCATTTTAACCATTGTTTCGAACCTTTTACCTTTTTTTTCTGGGGTGCTATTCTGTACCCGGCACACCATTTTAACCATTGTTTCCAATCTTTTACCCTTAAATCTTGAGGCCCTTTAGAATCCAATATTCCTTGCATATCTAGGAATTCTTTGATATCCTTTTTAATTAAAGGATACGATGTTCTGTATTGTAGTAAATCCCTCGCATAAGACCCCTTCATAGCCCGTATTTGTTGCCATATCTTTGCAACTACATATGCTTGGGAAATCTTTTTTTTAAAATCTTTTTTTTTTTGGTTTAAAATTATATTTCTAGTCTTAATGACTATTCTTATAATTCTATTTCCATTCGTAATAAATATTCTGATAATTGCTGCAATATTCATCCTAAATTGCATTAAAAGCATTATAAAATGGAAATTTGAAAGGATGAGATTAAGAACAATTATTTTAAGATCAATAAATGTTCTTTCCATTATTAAAATAAAAACCTTCATAAAATATGGCAATTTCCTCGTAATGAATCGAGCTATTGTTATTCGGAAACCAAAAAACCAAATTTTTATTTTAACCCGTGCCCTTTTAAATTTGTGGCGTATGCCGGGTTGATCCCTATCCATTTTATTTTCCAACTTTTTCACATCGGCTTTTAATTTGTTTAAAATATCTAAGTTTAACAAATATTGTTCATTCATCTTTTTGATCCGAGTTAGATTTAGATCTTCCAGATGTACATCTGGTTCAATTTCTTCCATTTCAATTAGATTTGGTTCCAATGGATCCTGTACTATCTCTAGAGTAAATTTCATATTAGGCGTAGGCCTAGTCCGAATCAGTACAGGGACTCGGTCATTCATTTGAAGATTTTCTGTACTCCGAGTATCTGGTCGAAGTTCAGATTTTTTACAAAATACTTTTGTTATTTTTGAGCAAATCAGTGATATCGATTGGCCAATAATTTTCATCCATTGGATGATAGGTTTCATCCATTCGATAATAGGTTTTAGCCATTCGATAATGAAATTTGTACGTTGGACAATGTAATCCCGAATCCATTCGTCAATAGGTTTCCAAAAAGAAGGTATTTTCGTTGGCTTTCCGAAAGGTTTTTTAGCTTCTGTTCCATACAGGGTTAAGAAACTAGTATTGTCTTTACTAGGAGTAGATTCGGTGGTAGATTCATCATACCATGGTCTCAATCGAAAAGGGTTATGAATTTTAATTTGAATCCCCTCTCTTAGGTAGTCTCTAAACCAGTGTTTAGGTACGTCTACGTCTGTCAGCTCATAACCGTCGTAATTGCATTTTACATAAAATTCTTTATGTAAGTTATCCCAATCCTGCTCCCATTCGGGTAACTGCAATAATAAAATACGACCAATATTTTTAGCTATTATCAATGAAGGTAAATATACTCGTTTTCTAAAAAATGTATGAGTAAATAATATAGTAGCTCTTACATAGTGAAAGATTTCCCAATCGAATGCCTGCTTTTTAGTACGGCGAAAGAATTCTTTCGTACGGCGTCTTCCTCTGTGTTTTTTTTTGAGTAACTTTTCGAATACTTTAAAAATCCTCCGCTCTTTATCTTCCTTTGTCTCTCCAATTTGAATTTTGGCTTTAGGTACAGGTTTGGATTTGTGATGCATTTTCATTTTAGTCATCTCCTTTAGTCTCTCAAAAAGACTCGACCGTGGTTTTGCTGTCCAAATGCTAAACAATGAAAGTTTGCGTCTTTTAAAACGTAGAGCTCCTTTGACTAGGAACCGACGAAAATTTCCCTCATGCGGATAACTAAATACATGTAGATCCTTTGACATCGGATCCTCATCATCTTCATCTTCTTCATCCTCGTTTCCTTCTCCTTCTTCTTCTTCCTCTTCCTCTTCCTCTTCCTCTTCCTCTTCCTCTTTTTTGAATTGTTTTAAGAAGTTGTCTATAATTCCTTTTTTATTTTGATTTTGTTTTTCCTTTTCTAGTCGTTCTTCTTCAATTTTTTCAAAGGGTTTTATAACTAGATAACTTCGAGCTTTTCTTGGACGAACCTCCAGGGAATCTTTGACAGCGATATTATCGTAAAAGCCTGTTAATAGTATGCTAGGGCATGTAGGCACAATAATTTTACTAAAATCTTTAATTCGCGGTTCATTATCATTTAAAAACTCCCTGAATTTCAGGAATTTATTATAAAGGACAAAAAATTCTTTATGAGGAATTTCTTCATCAGGAATATTTATATATCCATCAATAGTATCTTTATAAGGATAAGGAAGATCTTCATAAGAAATCTCTTCAGGAATATCTATAGAGATTATAGAATCTGGAAGTTTTTTCGATCTCATTAGAAAAAATCGCTCACAAAGCAAAGCCTGTTTTGTAGAAAGGATACTAAGAAGCAATTCCCATTTCGTACCCGTCGTTTGAAGGAAAATATTCAACAAATAGTTACTATATATTTTTTTATCACAAGAAGCTATTTCCGCTTCTAAATCTGCTGGGGCCAATAAAACATATTCCAACGAATCTTTTGGATAAATATTGTCAAACATTTTCGACAACTTTTTCAATGTCACTTCATCCAGAAATGTTCGTGTTTCTTCTTCTTCTAATAAGAATACACGGATTTTATCGAGCCACCATTTGAAAATCATTTTTAATTTATCATTTTCATTTTTTGGTCGAACGATTTTTTCCGATCGTTCGAATGAACAAAGTCCAAATTCCTTGGTAAAATGGACTTTCGCTTTTTGATGCTTTTTAAATAAAAATAAATGAAATCCCTTATCGTCCAAGTTCAAAGGAGGTAACATCCACGGTGATTTAAATTGATTCATCACCCCACGGAATGGCCCGCTCAGTAAAGGATCATTTATTTCTGGAAGGCACTCTCCACTGTTGGTTATCGAAAATCTCACTCTTTTATCCATTACATTTTCAACAGGAAATCCATTGCTTAGAGCTTTAACTCGGTCTTCAAGCTCTTTGCCTAAGTAATTCTTTCTTTCTTTTTTGGTAACTATCCATCTATCAAGATGATCCTGATTTGTGATAGAATTTTCACTTCCTAAATTGACTATTTTATCAAAGAAAGTCATACTGGGTAGAGCTGTAAAAGAAATTCTTTGGCGCCCATCACTGAGACAAACATCGAAAAAATACTCAGCGAGTTGGGCCTTGACAGGACCGCGAAGAAAGAAATCACCAATACCGACATAACGTAATGGCTGATTGAATCGGCGATAATCAAAAAATATTGTGGGCCACGGTTTACACATGATATCTGATAGTATTACATCTTTCTCTTTGTTCTTTTCTTTCAAGGATTCTTTTTTCTTCTTCAAAGCTTCTTTTTTCTTCTTCAAAGCTTCTTTTTTCTTTTTACCGCTTTTTTTGTTAACATCATCTACCTTTGTATTTTCGTCCTCTTGTTCCTCTCGAGGACCTCGACTCAAGAATTTATCGCCAAACCACTTAGTAATTAGTGGGGTAGGGGTTCTACCATAACACATGAGTACAAAGTAACCCAAGAAAAGCATTTGGAAAGTTACACCAATATGCCGTTTTCTTGCTTCCAATCTAAAGGGTGAATCATGTTCCACACGTGAACAGAATACTTCTGTCACTTTTATGAATAGAAGCTGTCCGCTTAACCATCCGGCGGCGGTACTTAGCAGAAACAAAAGGCTTCTACTATAGTGAAATAACATTAGGTTTATCAGTCTGCTATAAATAGACTTGCTGAAAAAAAGGGCAGGATTTAGCAATTGTAGAATTAGTGCAACAATGAATTCCATTTCTATATTGTTGATCCAAGGAATAAACTCGTTGATTGAGGAGTCCGATAGATCACAAAATAGTACCTTAATAAAAATTAAAAACATAATTGGTGTAACCATTAGAGCCATTGTATGAGGCTTCCATAATGCTGCATAAATAGGAGAAAGGTAAATGGATGAGAAGACTAGAACTTGACCTACAAAAGAACCGCTGAGAATTATTCCTCCCGTAGGAATCATTCTATCTTCCCTGTAAATTCTAAGATCTTTTAGTAGTAAAGATCTTACATAATAGATTTGTGCCGGACTAATCGGCAATGTAGTTAAGAAGCCATAATAGAAACCAAATATGAGCATCGGACTAAACGTTAGGACCCATGATGATACCAGACTATAAATAAAATTGATATTTTTAATAATCATAATATATAACTCCTTATGGTTTGATTTAAGTATATTTTTGAGAAGTGGGATAGAATAACAGGCAATAATGAATTCCCATGACGACACGAAAAATCGAAATGGATAAAAATCCAAATCATATATAACTCCTTATGGTTTGATTTAAGTATATTTTTGAGAAGTGGGATAGAATAACAGGCAATAATGAATTCTGGGATAGAATAACAGGGTTTATAATAATGTGACGACTATATTATTAATGATTATATATAGTCAATATATTGATTGTCAATATTATTCACTAACTATATTATATTAATAACATATATTTATATATTGATTGGCTTACTATATTGTATATTGATTGGCAATAATATTAACTAACTATATTAGTTACATATATTTAATATATTGATTGGCATATCAATATGATATATTATCATATTAATATATTGATTACCATATAAAAATAAAACCTCCTTATGGTTTAAGTTTATCTGTTTATCTTATTATATGCCTATTTCCTTACACTTTATTAATCAAACAATATACATTAAAATTATATATCCCAATCCCAAAAGTGTCAATGATCTCTATTCTATGTCCATCTGTGGTGTGACATTATGATTTTTATCATAAATCATAATTATTATATCCCATAGAAGTATGGGAGATTGCGAAATTATTATAGAAATATCTTCTATCTCCCATAGAAAAGAATAAATATTAGTTATCTTAGTTATCGTTCACATCCACGAATTTAATTGAAAATGACAGAATTGATCCCAATTTTGATCTTTACTCTCTTATATATCGACCCCACAACTTATTTTTAGAAATAATCGAAATCAAATTGGATAGATTAAATTAAATAATTAATTTATAATAATATAATAATGAGAATTACTGGGACATTTTAAACTTGTTTTTTTTTATGACTAAGGTGGTCCGACCCAAGTCTTCTAAATTTTTCTGACGTCGTAGGGGTCGAGTAACCAATTCAAGTACATCTCTTGCATTGGCAAACCCATGAATCTGGGCAAAGGTAAATTCAACTGACCATTTAGTACTAATTCCTCTTGCCTCTAACGGGTTAGCATGAGCCATTCCAGTAATAGCTAAGTCGGGTTGTAATTCGCGTATACGTTGTATTTGATTCGAATTATCCGGTTTTTCCACAATTCGTGGTATTGGTACACACATCTTTATACATGTATCTTGTAAAAGTAATAATTCAGCAGCTTGATATCGTTTATCCATATATGGAATACCAATTTCATGAACGATCATTCCACATCTGATTAAGAATCTTGCTAGAGAGACTTCTAGCAGATTATCTCCCATGAAAAAGACAGATTTCCCACGTACCAAGTCAAGATAATCCTTTAAACTTTCCCATATCCGTTCCTCCCTTTCCTCCAGACCTTGGGTTTCAACACCAAATACAGGACAAATCTTTTCAATCCAAGCACGCGTTCCGTCCGGACCGATAGGAAAAGGAGCTCCAATTAATTCACATTTTTTGCGTCTTATCAAAGTTGTCGCTGTCCGACTTAAAAAGGGGTTAACACCACAAACATAAACTCCATCACCCAATGATGGAAGATCAGTATATCTTTGAGCAGGTAACCAACCTGATACCTTGATGGATTGGCGTTTTAATTCTAGATTGAGTTGAGAAGCCACATTGGACGGCAAAGATCCAAAAAGAACTAAGGACGGACTATTTGCATATTCGCCCAATTCATGTTTTTTTATAGAATGAAAAGCGAAGTAATTTTGTTTTTGTATAGTGAATTTTCGTTCACGAACGAATAATTCTGGTTCTGGACAACGATGTGCCATCGCAGCTAACACAGTATCTTCTCCTTGAGTAAAAGCATAATCCAGTCCATTCGCTCTTGCCACTAGAATTGGGATTCCAATTTCCCACTCTAATTTTGGTGCCATACCTTCCAAATCCATTTTGATTATTTCTGTAGTACAAGTACCTATCCATATGATGACGCTGGGGTCTCTGTCCTTTTTTATTCGAATACAAAGCCTTTTTAATCCCTCATAATCATTCAATTGAGCCGAGATATCTCCTTCTTCCAATTCTGCCATTGCATAGCGGGGTTCTGCAAAAATCATAACCCCAAGTGCATTTTGCAGAAAATAACCACATGTCTTTGTACCCACAACTAAAAAGAAACTGTCCTCAATCTTTTGATATAGCCAAGACACACAGCTAATTGGACAAAAAGTATGATAATTACCTGTCTCACATTCGACAGTAAGAGTTTCATAAACTTTCACTGACATAAATATTAATAACTATGTTGATTAAATTGTCGTAAATCCAAGTAAATTTTCCTTATTATTTTTATGTCTCCCCTCATCAATAGGATTCAGATAAAGGTCAGAGAGTAAACTGAATAATTCCCGATCTGGAATCTCCTTTGGTACAATACCTTCTGGTTGGGACAATATTTGATCCGCTATGTTTAAATAATATTCACACACATAGTTAAGAGATGGTTCGGATCCAACCATTTCAAATAAGGTTTTTCCCTTGACTCTTGAAACTCGAATATCTTCAATAAGAGGTAACACTTCTATTACAGGCATTGGGCAGGCTTCTACATATTTATTGATAAGATCTCTTTTAGAGGTACGATTTCCAACCAAGCCTGCTAATCGGAGTGGATGTGTACGAGCTTTTTCCCTGATAGAGGCAGTAATACGATTAGCTGCAAATAATGCGTCAAATCCATTATCTGCAATAATTACACAGTAATCTGCATAGTTCAATGGAGCAGCAAAACCTCCACAAACCACGTCACCTAATACATCAAATAATATTACATTATATTCGTAAAATGCATTTAATTCTTTTAACAATTTGACAGTCTCTCCTACTACATATCCCCCACATCCAGCTCCTGCTGGTGGCCCTCCAGCTTCCACACAATCTACCCCTCCATAACCCTTATGGATTACATCTTCGGACCAAATTTCCTCGTAATGATAATCCTTGGATTGCAAAGTATCTATAATTGTAGGTATCAAAAATCCTGTCAGAGTAAAAGTACTATCATGTTTGGGATCACATCCAATTTGTAAGACTCTTTCACCACGTCTGGCTAGGGCAATTGAAATATTGCAACTAGTCGTTGATTTACCAATTCCGCCTTTTCCATAAACTGCTATTTTCATCTTTTGATCTCCTTTTATTTATTTTTGATCGCCCGAACTTTTTCTTTTCATTATTCTTATTCGTTCGATCTAATTTTCAGTTTAACTTTGCCTTATTTATTCACATATTCCATCGTTTCACCTTGTTTTTGAGCTCCCTCCTATCTATCCCTCCTATCTAGAATAAAATCATATTATAAGATGCGACAAAGATTTTCATCTGGTCAGCGGGCGAACGACGGGGATTGAACCCGCGCGTGGTGGATTCACAATCCACTGCCTTTGGACCACTTGGCTACGTCCGCCCCAAACCAATAGACAGTCTCTGTCTACAGTCATTACTTCCAAGAATGAAAGTTTCTAAGTCCCCAAAAAAAACTAAAAACTAACTAATAATATTAGTTGATCAGTTAAGCTGACAAGTTCTGACCGGACATCAAAGTTTTGCAAGATCGATAACCTTCTTGCAACTCTCGAACAAGTGAGTCGTATTGCTTTATTTATTGAAAGCAATAGGCATGAATCGAATAATAAGAGAATCAGATTGGGTACCTAATATAAGATAATATATATAGATATATTATATCTAAATAGTATAAACTTTATTTGCTTTATCTAGCATCCATGGCTGAATGGTAAAAGCACCCAACTCATAATTGGGAAGTCGCGGGTTCAATTCCTGCTGGATGCATAATAAGCATTTATTATGCTCTGTTTGCAATAAATGTTTAGACGGAAAAAACAGTACCAAGCCTTTCAAAAAGGTTTGGTACTGTTTTTATTTTCCAGGATTTAAATACGCTAACAATCCATCGGATTGATTAA